TGGATATGGACGAAGCAGAAGTGAGAATGTCGGCTTGAGTAACGAAAATATAGGTGAGAATCCTATACCCCGAAAACCCAAGGTTTCCTCCGGAAGGCTCGTCCGCGGAGGGTAAGTCAGGACCTAAGGCGAGGCTGAAAAGCGTAGTCGATGGACAACGGGTTAATATTCCCGTACCATTTTTTATTGATAACGAGGGACGGAGAAGGCTAAGCTGGCCGGATGTTGGTTACCGGTTTAAGCGTCCGAGATGTTGAGAAGTGGCGAAAACACTTTGAGTTGAGGCGTGAATTCGAGACACTACGGTGTTGAAGCAGTCGATGTCAGACTTCCAAGAAAAGCTTGCAATGTCATAAATAAAAAATGCCTGTACCATAACCGACACAGGTGGGTAGGTAGAGTATACTAAGGGGCGCGAGATAACTCTCTCTAAGGAACTCGGCAAAATAACTCCGTAACTTCGGGAGAAGGAGTGCCTTATTCGTAAGGTTGCAATAACAAGATCCAAGCAACTGTTTATCAAAAACACAGGTCTCCGCTAAGTCGCAAGACGATGTATGGGGGCTGACGCCTGCCCAGTGCCAGAAGGTTAAAGAAGTTGGTTAGCATTTGCGAAGCTGATAACTGAAGCCCTGGTGAACGGCGGCCGTAACTATAACGGTCCTAAGGTAGCGAAATTCCTTGTCGGGTAAGTTCCGACCCGCACGAAAGGCGTAATGATTTGGATACTGTCTCAGAGAGGGGCTCGGTGAAATAGACTTGTCTGTGAAGATGCGGACTACCTGCACCAGGACAGAAAGACCCTATGAAGCTTTACTGTAGCTTGAAATTGAAATTGGACTTTATTCGCGCAGCATAGGTGGGAAGCTTTGACGATAATCTTGCGGGAATATCTGAGCTATCAGTGAGATACCACTCTTGTAATGTTAGATTTCTAACTTTGTACCATGATCTGGTCAAAGAACAGTTTCAGGTGGGCAGTTTGACTGGGGCGGTCGCCTCCCAAATGGTAACGGAGGCGTACAAAGGTTTCCTCAGGTCGGTCAGAAATCGATCGTAGAGTGTAAAGGCAGAAGGAAGCTTGACTGTGAGACCTACAAGTCGAACAGGGACGAAAGTCGGTCTTAGTGATCTGACGGTACTGAGTGGAAAGGCCGTCACTCAACGGATAAAAGTTACTCTAGGGATAACAGGCTGATCTCCCCCAAGAGTTCACATCGACGGGGAGGTTTGGCACCTCGATGTCGGCTCATCGCATCCTGGGGCGGTAGTACGTCCCAAGGGTTGGGCTGTTCGCCCATGAAAGCGGTACGCGAGCTGGGTTCAGAACGTCGTGAGACAGTTCGGTCCATATCCGGTGTAGGCGTTAGAATATTGAGAGGAGCCTTCTTTAGTACGAGAGGACCGAGAAGGACATACCTATGGTGTACCAGTTATCGTGCCAACGGTAAACGCTGGGTAGCTATGTATGGAGTGGATAACCGCTGAAAGCATCTAAGTGGGAAGCCCACCTCAAGATGAGTATTCTCATCATGAAAATGAGTAAGGTCACGGTAAGACTAACCGTTCGATAGGCATTAAGTGTAAGTACAGTAATGTATGTGCTGAGATGTACTAACAGACCGAGGACTTGAATTTTTTAGTTTTACAATATTAATTTTATTAATATTGTAAAATCTTATACTTTGGTGTTTCTAGCATGATGGAACCACACTGATCCATACCGAACTCAGAAGTGAAACGTCATAGCGGTGACAATACTTGGGAGGGGACTCCCTGGGAAGATAACTCAATGCCAGAGTCTACTACAAATCAATAGTAATTTTAATTCTATTAGTACCTATTTTTTCTTTTACTAATTTATTAGTAAAATTTCTACCAGAGAAAAAGATTAGTTTTTAATATATAGTTTTAAGTCTATTACTTTCTTTATATTTAAATCCTACGTATACTTTACAATTAAATTATATAAATCTTATAAATTATTATTTTAATTATGGAAACTGAGTATAATGAAAAAAAAATTATTGAGGAAGAAAAAAAATTTTTCAAAATTATCGAAGAATTAGCTCGTAACCCGCAGTCAAATAAATTCTCAACTACAACTAAAATTGCAAAATTGGCCACATTATATACTTATATTAAGTCGTCAAAAGTTGTTCAAGTATCACATGTAAAACCTTTAATCCTTGCAATTTATCATGATAGTCGTAAATTACGAAGTTTGTCTAATATTTCGGAATAGGCATTATAATTCAGTCCAGTTTTGACAATTATAAAAATTAAAGTTTAATTTATTAAAAAAATAATATAAAATTAATATTATTAATTAATAAATTAGGTAAAGTAATATGTCTCATACAGTTAAAATCTACGATACATGTATTGGTTGCACTCAATGTGTACGTGCATGTCCTACAGATGTTCTAGAAATGGTTCCTTGGGATGGTTGTAAATCAGGTCAAATCGCATCGTCGCCACGTGTAGAGGATTGTGTAGGCTGTAAACGTTGTGAAACAGCGTGCCCTACAGATTTCTTAAGTGTTCGTGTTTACTTAGGAGCGGAAACTACAAGAAGTTTAGGGTTAGCATATTAAACTAGGATTAATATGAGTTAGCTTATGAATCATTAATAATTTTAAACTGAGATTAATTCTGGTTTAAAGTTTTTAATGATTAGTAAATTAACATTAAAATAAGACTATAGATACTAATAGTTACTAGTGCTGTAAGTACAGTCTTATTTAGATCTCGACTAAATAGAAATAATAAAAAATATTTATCAAAATTAAATTAGACTTTTAAAAAGTCTAATTTAATTTTCGCATAGAATTAACCGTTAACAGCTGGAGCTGTTAAAGCTACTGGTAATACATCACCTGAAGCTAAATCTAATGGGAAGTTGTGCGCGTTACGTTCGTGCATTACTTCCATACCTAAATCAGCACGGTTGATGATATCAGCCCAAGTGTTGATTATTATGATAGCCAACCATAACTATGTAACCCTTTACCTAAAAAGTTAACACCTAAATAACAAATCCAAATTACAAAAAACCCTAATGAACCTAAAACAGCTGTTTTTCTACCTTCCCATCCTTTTGTAAGCCTAGAATGTAAATATGTCGCAAAAACAAGCCAAGTAATTAAAGCCCAGGTTTCTTTAGGATCCCAACTCCAATAAGAACCCCATGCTTCATTAGCCCAAACGCCACCAGCAATAATACCAATTGTTAAAAATGGAAACCCTAACCCAATAACCCTGTAACTCCAGTTATCTAAATTGTATAAAAGTTTTTGTTTTCCTAATTTTGAAAACTCAGTAGATAACGTTTCAGATTTATTTACATAAGACTCTATCATAACATTAGAAAATGAAATATATGAGTTATTTACAGGCTTTAATTCAACTTCTTTACCTTTTGAAATTACTAAAAATAAAATCGATAGTAAAGATCCGATAATCAATGTACCATAGCTTACCATCATCATACTTACATGTAACATTAACCAATTTGATTGTAAAGCAGGAACCAAGGGACTAGCTTTTTGCATTTCAATCGGAAGCGTTAAATTTGCAAAACCATTTATTAATAAAGCTACAGGTATTAAAATAGCTCCAATTAATTTACTGTTTGTTTTAAATTCAATATATAAACAAACTGTTAATAATGTCCATGTTAAAAAAAGTAATGATTCATACAGATTACTCAAAGGAAAATAACCAGCAACAATCCAACGTGAAGAAAGGATAAAAAATAATAAAAAGTTCGCTATAAAACTACTTACTTTTCCAAGTTGAGTCAAACGAGTATTCCATTTATAAAAGAACACGTTTAACCAATAGATAACCATTGTAAATAAAAGAATGCCGAAAACTAAGTTGGACGCAAGATTTTGAATGATATTCCAATCCATTACATTTCTCCAAATAATAAGTTTAATATAAAGTTTCTATTAGTATAGTCTTGTACTAATAAGTATACGCTAGTCTTTTTTAATTTGTTTAACTTATGCTTTATGATTAATTATCAATATATTACTATATAACATCTAAGATGATTTTTTCTTAGCTTAGCTTAACGTATTGCGATAACAAATAAGTACGTGAGTTAAAAATTGACAGAATTATCACTAACATATTATTATCATCTTAATTTTAACAATTAGTTTTATTATGTCAAAGAATATACAATACGAAATGATGATTCTTTTGAATGAAGAATTTAATGATACTGAATTAAAAAGTTGGGCATTTAAATATGCGAAAAAATTACAAAACTTAAATGCTTCAGAAATTGCTGTAATTTCACGTGGAAAACGTGAATTAGCATATGCTATCAATGATTGCAAAAAAGGGAACTATATTCAAATTAATTTCGCAAGTATGCCAAAAAGTATTGAAGTTTTCTCAAATAAATTAAAGTTTGATACTAATGTTTTGCGCTTTTTAATTTTAAATAAGGATTAAGGACTTGTATATGAAAATTATGAATTCATATGAATTTATAATTTTCATAAAACACTCTTATAACAGCATACTACGAAAGTAACTTTACAACGTTTTACTACAGAAAAATTACTAACTAAAAATAACAAATAGAAGATTGATTCACTTAATCAAAAAGTTTAATAAGTTTTAAAAATTTTAAATAATAAAAAAGATAGAAGCTATTTTACTATTTAGTACTAACGTCAATGAGAATAATTCGTTTTTTATAGTTTTGTTATCCTTATTGATATTAGTACTAAATATACCTTGAGATTATGTCTTTTCTAATCTATAAAATAACAAGATGATTGAAAAGATAAGTAATTTAGATTCAAACTGAGAACCTATTTTTGAATAGCAAGGATTTTACGGCCTCTTCTACGACGATTTTTTAAAGTTTTACGGCCTTGTGGTGTAGCCATACGTGCACGAAATCCTGAAACTTTTAAAACTGAATATCGGCTTTTATTGGATAATGTTCGTTTTGTCATAAAATAAATAAATGTTTATATTGATAATAATTAAATAAGACGAGTTCTGAAAAGATCATAAATAACAAGTTGTCTTGTTATTTGATTTAAATTTTGGAATAACGAATAAGCTTCATCTTTATACTCATAAAGTGGATTTCGTTGACCATAACTTCGCCACCCAACTGCATCACGTAATAGAGACATTTTTTGTAAATGTTCTTTCCAAGCAATATCATTGTATATTAAAAGCGATGTGCGTTCAAGATGTCGAATTACTCCAAAGTCTAAAACTTGAAGTTCCATCTCTTTTGCTTCATAAGCTAGCCAAAACTCTTGGAATAAATAAGCTTGTAATTCAGTACGAGAAACTTCTTTTCTAGAAGTAGCTAATGCAGCTAACTTTAAATTACTTCCAAAAAATCCTCCTAGCAAACGATTTAATTTTACGATATTTACAATTCGTAACTCATTAATTAAATCAGCAATAACTTGCTCACCAAAAGCCAATATACGATCCTTCGCCGAAATACTCTCCAAAATTTTACGCCGTTCATAGAAAATAACATTTCGTTGATTACTTAATACATCATCGTAATCAAATAAATAGCGTCTCGAATCATAATGAATTTCTTCAACTTTTTGTTGAGCCGAATCTAAACTTTTCGTTAATAAATTGGATTCTAACGGACTATCATCTAATAATTGGCTTTGCATAAATTTTTGAATTGTTGGGCCACCAAATAACTTTAATAGACTGTCATCCAAACTTAAGAAGAAACGTGAAGTTCCAGGATCCCCTTGTCGACCACATCTTCCTCGTAATTGGTTATCAATTCGCCGAGATTCATGGCGTTCTGTTCCAATAATATAAAGACCACCTAAGTTTTTAACGATTGTTTGGTCAAGTTTTTGTTGTTTTTTACCTTTGATAAGCAATTGGTTTATTAAAAACTTAATTGCACACTCGTATTTATTTTTAGGAATCCAAATTTGATCACTTTTATAAACTGTTCGTAAAAGATTTGTATTTCGTAATTGTAAAAAAGTAGGCATATTTACTAGCGAATCAATGACACTAAAGAATTTATGTGAAAAATCCATTGATTTGTATAATTCAGTGAAAATATTTTTCTTTCCTTCAATTCGTTTATTTTGACTCTGATAGAAAATTAAAAGATTATATAATTCTTTTTGAAGTGCAAAATGAATATTTCCTCCAAGAATAATGTCTGTCCCACGACCTGCCATATTCGTAGCAATCGTGATAAAACCTTTTTTCCCCGCTTGTGCAATAATTTTAGATTCTTGTCTTACATTCTCAGGTTTAGCATTTAACAATTGATACGATAACCCATAATCTTTTAATAGTTGAGCTAACATTTCTGATTTTTCAATTGTCGTTGTTCCAACTAATATTGGTTGACCATTTAGTGAAACATTTTTACATTCTTTTGCAACTGCTTTCCATTTTGCTAATTGGTTTTTATAAATCAAATCTGGTAAATCTTTTCGGAGACTAGGTCGTGCTGTAGGGATTACATCTACAGATAAATTATAAATCTTTTCAAACTCTACTTCTGATGTTTTTGCTGTTCCTGTCATTCCACCCAGTTTTGGGTATAATAAGAAGAAATTTTGATATGTTATTGAGCCTAAGGTTTCCGTATTTCTTCGAATAGGAACTTCTTCTTTAGCTTCAATTGCTTGATGTAGCCCATCACCCCAACGACGGTCAGGCATAATTCGACCTGTGAATTCATCAACAATAAGAACTTCTTCATTTTGAAGTATATAATGAACATTTCGGAAAAATAATGTTCTTGCTTTCAGGGCATTAAGAATGTAGGGAATCCAAGGGTTGGTTTCATCGTATAAATCATTAACATTTAGAAGTTTTTCTACCTGTTTTGTTCCTGATTCATTTAATATTACATTTTTATTTTTTTCATCAACTTTGAAATCAACATTAATGTTTAAGAATTTAACAACCTCAGATGCAATAACATATTTTTCTAATGATGTTTTGACATTTCCTGAAATAATTAAAGGTGTACGTGCTTCATCAATTAAAATTGAATCGATTTCATCAATGATGCAATAATTAAATGGGCGTAATACTACATTTCGAATATTAAAAGCCATATTATCACGTAAATAATCAAACCCTAATTCACTGTTAGTAACATAGGTAATATCGGCGTTATAATTTTCTTGTCGTTCTTGGGTTTTCATATTTTCTTGAATTAGTCCAGTATCTAATCCTAAAAATCTATAGATTTGACCCATTGCGACTTGATCACGACGCGCTAAATAATCATTAACTGTAACAATATGTACACCTTTTTTAGTTAAAGCATTTAAATAAGCAGGTAAAGTGGCTACTAATGTTTTTCCTTCACCAGTTCTCATCTCCGCAATCTTGTTATCGTTTAATACAAGACCACCCATTAATTGAACATCATAGTGACGAAGACCAACTGTTCGTCTTGCCGCTTCTCGAATAACAGCAAAGGATTCTACTAAGATACTATCTAAGTTTTCTGTATCGGTATATTGTCGATTTAATGTAATCGTCTTATTACGTAATTCGCTATCCGTTAAAGTTTGAATAGAATTTTCTAACAAATTAATCTGATTAATTATCTTTTGATATTTATTTGATAGCGAATTATTACTCAGTAAGTTTTTTAACATGTATTAATTATTAATATTAGTTAATTATATTGTTTAAGAATTAGAAAAATATACGCTACTATTAAATAATGTTCACGCGTTTATGTTTCGAATCTTTATGGTCAAATTTAACAGTACCATCAACAAGTGCAAATAATGTAAAATCTTTACCATATCCAACATTTACACCAGGTTTAAATACCATACCCCGTTGTCGTACTAAAATACTACCCGCTTTTACTACTTGACCACCGAAGCGTTTTACTCCTAATCGTTTTGCGTTTGAATCACGTCCGTTCTTTGTACTACCAGCACCTTTTTTATGAGCCATGAAATTACTCCTTTATATTTAAGTTAAATTAAGTTAATATTTTCGATTGAAATTCGTGTTATTTTTTGACGATGACCTTGTTTTTTACGCGTTTTTTTCTTTGGACGCATTTTATAAACAACGGTTTTCTTCCCAAGTAAGTGTTTCATAACTTTCGCCGTTACTTTGGCTGTTTCCACATATGGTTTACCAATACGGAGTTCATTTTCGTTTTTTACAAGTAGAACACGATTTAAAATTATTTCTTTTCCTACATTATTAGGAATTCTATTTATTTCGTAATGTCTTCCTTCTTCAACCCAAAATTGCCGACCGCTCAATTCTAAAACAGCATAAGTCATAATGAGAATATTTTTTATTTAGTTTATATTAAAGTATATGCTCTTAAACATAGATATTATATAGTATTTAAAATTCACGAATTAAAAATATATTTAAAAAATTGAAGCCCAATTTTGAATTTTAAATAATTTCTATAAGATTTACTTTTAATTTGTTAGCTTAACCGTAGAATTCTCCTATATCAGAATAGATGATTTAATTAAACTCTTAAGCTCATTATATAGTCATTGATTATAAAAGTAAAGTATTTAGTTATAAAGATACTATTTAAATATTTCGTAGTAATAAAAGTTCTTTATAAAAAAGTTCAAACGACTTAGAGTGATAGGATTTTGGGTTTGTCATGATCGATAATGTTCGCGTAATTTTAATATTTTCAATTTTTATAATTTCTAAAGTTTTTAATTCAATCTCTTTTTCAATGGCGGATGAGGAAACAAAAGCAACACCTAAACCTAAACTAACAGCTGTTTTTATTGCTTCGATCGAATTAAGCTGCATTATACTGTTTAATTGTTTTGTTTCAATATGGTTATGCATTAATATGTTATCGATAAATTTTCGAATTGTTGAGTTTGAATTTAGTGTTATAAAACTTAAATGATATAAATCATCTTTATTTATAATTTTCCCTTTTTTATTTGCGAAAGGATGCGATTTTGGGATAATTAAAGTTAACTCATCTTCTAGAAAACTTTCAATTTCCAGTTTTTTTCGGAATTCAGGCGGCACTTCTCCACCAACAACAGCTATGTCGATGTCACAATCAACAATTGTTTTAGCAATTTTTCTTGTTGAATCCACATGTACTTTTAAATTAATTTGAGGATATTTTTGTGCAAATAAAGCAAGAATACGCGGCATTAAATACGTTCCAATAGTTTGACTGGCACCTACAGTTAGATTACCACGCTCACCAGTTTTTAAATCATTTAAAGCCCGACAACTTTCTTCACACAAGGATAAAATACGCTCAGCGTATTGTAAGACTAATAATCCGGCTTCAGTTAGTTTAATTGTTTTTGTCGTTCGATCAAATAATATTAGATCCAAACGATTTTCTAAAGTTTTAATCTGTTTGCTTAAAGAAGGTTGTGATATAAATAATATTTGGGCCGCTTTTGTAAAATTTTTTTCTGAAGCAACAGCTTTTATAATTCTTAGTTGTTGTAATGTAAAAGGTAACCCCATTTTTAATTTAAATAAAATTAAATAATAACTTTATAAAGTTTTTGTATGTTTTAAAGTTTATTTATAAAATTTAGTATCCCTGATTTTCTATAAATAAATATAAATAATGTTAAAATATTAACATTATTTATATTGACTAGGCTAGTCTGGCAAATGTTTGTTATTCCGCCATAATTTTTAGATTTTTAATCTTTACAAAGATTTTTGTATAATGAATTAGGCATTTTTAACATAATTTTAAATCGTGTAAGCTAGTACACGATTTAAAATTATGTTAAAAATGCCTAATTCATTAAATATCATTTAGATCGTTTAAAACATTTTGGTTTTGTAACATAGTTGACATAACTTGTTTCAGTTCAGTTATTTGTGTTTCTAATTCCGTTAAATTATCTGCTTTAACATTTTCACGGATTTTAGTAGCTAATGTTTGAATTTCTGTTTTTTCTGTATCTGAAATTGTATCAGCAAACATCTCAATTTGTTTGTCCGCTTCGTAACAGACACTTTCAGCTTTGTTAACTAAGTCGATATTTTGTCGTTTTGCTTTATCAATGTCTGCAAACTGTTTTGCTTGTTCTAACATTTCTTCCACTTCTTTTTCATCAAGTGTTGATGCACCTTGAATAGTTACAGATTGTTCTAATCCTGTTTGTTGCTCACTTGCTTTCACAGAAAGAATACCATCAACATTAATGTCAAATGTTACTTGAATTTGTGGTGTGCCTCGAGGAGCTTCTGGAATACCTTCTAATAAGAAATTACCTAAACTCTTATTATCGGCCACTAACTCTCTCTCCCCTTGTAAAACATGAATCTCTACATTAGGTTGATTATCAATGGCAGTTGAGAACATTTCTGATTTTTTTGTAGGAATTGTTGTATTTCTAGCAATAATTTTAGTCATAAGACCACCTACTGTTTCTACACCTAATGATAATGGTGTAACATCTAATAATAAAATATCTTTAATTTCACCAGCTAGAATTCCGGCTTGTACAGCTGCACCAATTGCAACAACTTCATCTGGATTTACGGTTTTATTAGGTTGTTTTCCTGTTAAAACTTCTACTAAATCTTGGATAGCAGGTATTCTAGTAGAACCTCCAACTAGTACAACTTCATTAATATCTGATTTATCCAGTCTAGCATCTTGAAGTGCTTTTTCTACAGGAATACGGCAGCGATAAATTAGCTCTTGACATAAGTTCTCAAATTTTTCTCGAGTTAAAACTTGTTCAATATGTTTGGGACCTGTTTTATCTGCTGTAATAAACGGTAAATGAATTGTTGTTTCTGCTACTGTCGATAATTCCATTTTAGCTTTTTCTGCTGCTTCAGTTAAACGTTGTAAAGCCTGAATGTCTGAGCCTAGGTCAATTCCTTCTTGATTTTCAAAATCTTCTAATAACCAATTAACCAAAACTTTATCAAAATCATCACCACCTAAGTTTGTATCACCAGCTGTTGCTAATACTTCAAAAATACCATCACCAACTTCTAAAATTGATACATCAAATGTACCTCCACCTAAATCAAAAACTAAAATCGTTTCATTTTGTTTTTTATCTAATCCATATGCTAATGATGCTGCAGTCGGTTCATTAATAATTCTTAAAACCTCTAAACCAGCAATTTTACCTGCATCCATCGTTGCTTGACGTTGTGAATCATTAAAGTAAGCTGGGACAGTAATAACTGCTTGTGTAACAGGTTGACCTAAATATTCACTTGCGTCATTTACTAATTTTCGTAGAACTTGAGCAGAAATTTCTTCTGGACTAAATTCTTTATTTAAAGACGTACAATTAATCTTAATATTATTATTTTGGTCTGTAAGAACTTTATAAGGTAATTTCTTTGATTCATTTGAAATTTCGATATCTTTTGAACCAATAAATCGTTTAATAGAAAAGAATGTATTTTCTGGATTAATAACAGCTTGTCGTTTTGCAATTTGACCAACTAATAATTCTTGTTTTTTTGTATAAGCTACAATGGAAGGAGTTGTTCGTAAACCTTCTGCATTTGCGATAACATTAGGTTTACCACCTTCAATAGCTGCAACAACAGAATTTGTTGTTCCTAAATCAATACCAACAACTTTTGTCATAATTCAAGTTTATTAAGTTTCAATCTATTATACACATATAACTTTCTGTTTTACTTTCATATATTTTTGGAACTGACTGGTTAAAATTTAAAGCTTCCTTTAAAGTTGTATTAATTTTTATAAAAAATACTTATACATTTTTATTATCTTATTTCGTTGTCTATTTATGTTATATTAACATTGTTAATATAACATAAATAGACAATTTTCTCTCAGTCAACTAAGGTTTAATTTGTAAAATACGAGAATTAAAAATGTTAATATTTATAATAACTGGAGAAATATTGTGTCTTTAGGTCTATTAGGTAATAAAATTGGGATGACTCAGATCTTCAATGAATCTGGTAATGTTGTTCCGGTTACAATTGTAAAAGTTGGTCCTTGTGTAGTAACACAGATTAAAACTGTGTTAAGTGATGGTTATAATGCTATCCAAATTGGTTATTTAAATGTTTCAAACAAAGTTTTAACACAACCAGAATTAGGTCACTTACAAAAATCAAATATTCAACCATTAAAATATCTTAAAGAATTTCGAGTTAATAATCCTGAAGATTTTACAGTAGGCCAAATTATAACGACTTCTTCATTTAATGAAGGTCAATTAATTGACATTACTGGAAAAAGTTCAGGTAAGGGTTTCTCAGGTCTTCAAAAGCGTCATAACTTTGCTAGAGGCCCAATGACTCACGGATCAAAAAATCATCGTGCACCTGGTTCCATTGGTATGGGTACGCACCCTGGTCGAGTTTTACCCGGTAAACGGATGGCAGGGCAATTAGGAAATAAAACTGTAAATATTAAAAAACTAAAAATTATTCAAGTAAATACTGAAGAAAATATATTAGTAATTAAAGGATCTGTTCCTGGCAAACCTGGGAATTTATTACAGATAAAACCTTCAAAGTAAAAATATTTACATTATTAAAATATAGAATAGAACTATAAATTATGACTGTTCAAAAATTTGTTACATACAATGTATTAGACATAGGTGGGCAAGTATTAAATGAAGAACAAAAACTAGAATTGAATGTTGTTGAAGAGTCAGGTAATTATCTAATTCATAGAGATATTTTACGACACCAAAACAATAAACGACAATGGACTGTTTCAACAAAAACTCGTAGTGAAGTACGTGGGGGTGGTAAAAAACCATGGCGTCAAAAAGGTACGGGTCGAGCACGAGCAGGTTCTAATACTTCACCACTTTGGAAAGGTGGGGGTGTTATTTTTGGTCCAAAACCAAAACATCCAACCTTTAAACTAAATCAAAAAGAAAAAAAATTAGCTTTACAGACGTTACTATATAATAAGCGAAATAATATTTCGATTATAAATGATTTAGAAAATAGTATTCAAAAACCAAACACAAAAATGTTTGCTAATTTATGTAAAGATTGTGGCATTTTGTTTGATCAAAAGCTTCTTGTTATTGTTTCAAATAAAACAGAAGCAATGAAATTAGCGACGCGAAATTTAGAAAATGTTGAATTAATTGCAGCTTCTAATTTAAATACTTTAAGTTTATTAAAGGCAAAGTCAATTATTTTAACACCACTAGCTATAAGTGATATAAAGGAGATTTATTGTGGTTAATCTTACACATTTGAATTGTAATGTTGCTAACATTATAAAATATCCTCTTATTACTGATAAAACAACTAGGTTACTAGAAAATAATCAGTATAGTTTTATTGTTAACACTCAATCTGATAAGACAACAATCAAACAATCTATTGAATATTTATTTAATGTAAAAGTTATAAAAATTACTACGTCAAATCTTCCAAGAAAAAAGAAACGCGTAGGTAAATATATAGGTTGGAAACCACAGTATAAGAAAGCAATTGTAACTTTATCAGAAGGTGATACAATAAATTTATTTGCAGAAAATTAAAAACTACATTTATTAATTAAGTTTATGAGTATTCGCCTTTATAAGTCATACACACCCGGAACACGAAATCGCGCTCTTTCTTCATTTGATGAAATCACAACTAACAAACCAGAAAAAAGTTTAATACGTAAAAATCACCGTAGTAAAGGCCGAAATAATCGTGGAGTTATTACAATTCGCCATCGAGGAGGCGGACATAAAAGAAAATATCGACTAATAGATTTTCGACGTAATAAATATAATGTTGAAGCAACAGTCGCATCAATTGAATATGATCCGAACCGTAATGCTCGAATTGCACTGTTAAATTATAGTGATGGAGAAAAACGTTATATTTTACACCCTAATACTTTAACAGTTGGTTCTAAAATTTTATCAGGCACCACTATTCCTGCATCTGTAGGTAATTCATTACCATTAAGTGAAATTCCTTTAGGTACATCGGTACATAATATTGAATTAATACCAAACCGGGGCGGCCAAATTGTACGCGCTGCAGGTACATCTGCAAAAATATTAGCAAAAGAAGGTAATTATATTACTCTACGTTTACCGTCAAAGGAAATTCGTTTAATTCGAAAAGAATGTTTTGCCACAGTTGGAGAAATTAGTAACAGTGACGCATTCCTAGTTCAAAGTGGCAAAGCTGGTCGTACTCGTTGGCTTGGAAAACGCCCTACAGTAAGAGGATCAGTAATGAACCCATGCGATCACCCACATGGTGGTGGTGAAGGCCGAGCACCTATTGGTCGTAGTCGTCCATTGACACCTTGGGGTAAAGTTGCCTTAGGGGTAAAAACACGTCAAACGAAAAAGTTAAGTGATGCTTACATTCTTCGACGTCGAAGATAAAAAATTCTAAGAAAACAATTAATTTAAAGACTTTTAAAATGACAAGATCAGTTAAGAAAGGACCTTTTGTTGCCTATCATTTATTAAAAAAAATAGATGCTATGAATGCAAATGGAAAAAAAGATACAATTAAGACATGGTCACGTGCGTCAACAATTTTACCAATGATGGTAGGACACACAATTGCTGTTTATAATGGCCGTCAACACGTTCCTGTTTTTATTTCTGATCAATTAGTTGGTCATAAATTGGGAGAATTAGTAACAACGAGAACATTTAGATCTCACATTAAAACAGATCGTAAAGCAAAACGTTAAACCCTTTATAAATAATTAAGGGTGCATTAACTCAATTTCATATCTTACTTTAAAAGTAATAATCAACGAAATTTTAAACACAAGTAAAGGAGAATACATTAAGATGTCTAACCCTCAATCTGTCAAAGCAGTCGCAAAATATGTTCGAATGTCCCCTCAAAAAGTTCGAAGAGTTCTAAATCAAATTCGTGGAAAATCATATCAAGAAGCGTTAATGATGTTAGAATTCCTTCCCTATAAAGCGAGTGGTCCTATTTGGCAAGTTTTACACTCAGCAGCATCAAATGCTAAAAATAATTATGATATTGATAAAAAAACATTGGTAATTGCAGAAGGGTATGCAGATGAAGGACCAAGATTAAAAAGAATTCGACCACGTGCGCAAGGTCGAGCTTATAAAATTTTAAAGCCAACATGCCATATAACAATTGTCGTTAAATCAGTACTTTAACTAAAACGATAAACTATTACAATTTAATTTAAAGGATTTATTCGATGGGGCAAAAAACACATCCACTAGGATTTCGGTTAGGAATCACACAAGAGCATAAGTCAGCATGGTACACGAATTTAAAAAATTATGCAGATTTACTAAAAGAAGATGATCAAATTCGTACATACTTAACTAGTTTGATAAAAACAGCAAGTATTTCAAATATTCACATTAGTCGTAATAGTTTAAGTGATCAAATTAAACTAACATTAGAAACTGGACGACCTGGGGTTTTAGTAGGTGAAAACGGAATTGGGATTAAAAACTTATTAACAAATCTAAAACAACTTTTACCCTCAAACCGACAATTAACGATTAAAGTTGTTGAAGTCGACGAGATTAATTTAGACGCATCATTATTAGGTGATTTAGTTGTAAAACAATTAGAGGATAGAATTCCCTTCCGTCGAGCTGTTCGAGAAGCAATGCAACGTGCTCAAGAAAGTAAAGTAAACGGAATTAAAATTCAAGTATCAGGCCGTTTAAATGGTGCAGAAATTGCTCGAAGTGAGTGGTTCAGAGAAGGACGGGTTCCTTTACAGACTTTAAGAGCTGACATTGATTATGCAACAAAAGAAGCAAATACAATCTATGGAATTTTAGGTATTAAAGTTTGGATATTTAAAAATGAAATATTAAATAAATAACAAAACAGTTATTGAAGTATTAAATAATTTTATTGACTATAAAAAGAAGTTTATTATGTTAAGCCCGAAACGAACAAAATATAGAAAATTTCATCGTGGACGAATGCGTGGAAAAGCTACACGTGGCAATACAGTTGTTTTTGGTGACTACGGTCTTCAAGCATTAGAACCAACATGGATTACGTCACGTCAAATTGAAGCAACACGAAGAACAATTACACGATACACAAAACGTGGTGGAAAATTATGGATTAAAATTTTTCCAGACAAAACAGTAACAGCACGTGCTGCAGAATCACGTATGGGATCTGGTAAAGGTGCTGTAGATTACTGGGTAGCAGTAGTAAAACCTGGTACTGTTATTTTTGAATTGGCAGGTGTTTCTCAAGAAATAGCACGTGCTGCAATGAACTTAGCAGCTTACAAACTGCCAATAAAAACGAAATTTATTATTAAAAATAGTAGTGATTAATTTATGAGTTTATCTAAATTTAATGAAATTCGAAAACTTTCAAATGCCGAAATTGTTGAATCAATTCTTACGTTAGAGAAAGAATTATTTACATTACACTTTCGAAAAGCTACACGCCAGTCTTTTAAATCGCATGAAATAAAAGCTACAAAACATAAATTAGCTCAACTTAAAACCCTTTTAACTTTAAGAATTGAATTAAAAGAAAAAACAACCCCTGATGCTTTACTTTAAGTAATCACTATATTGCTAATACATAAAAATTTAATTTAAGAATATTAATTCGAAGGAGTTAAACATGCCGGTAAAAGAGAAAGTTGGTATTGTAATAAGTAATAATATGCAGAAAACTGTTGTTATAAAAGTTGAAAATCGGTACTCACATCCGATTTATTCAAAAACAGTTGTTAAAACAAAAAAATATTTGGTTCATGATGAAATAAATACATGTAATATTGGTGATCAAATTTTAGTTCAAGAATCACGACCATTAAGTCGTCGTAAACGTTGGACATTAGTAAAGGTCATTTCAAAGTCATCTATAATTAGTTAAAGTCAAAGTTTTATGATCTATCCTCAAACATTATTAACAGTCGCTGATAATACGGGAGCAAAGAAAATTATGTGTATCCGAGTATTAGGTGGCAGTCGAAAATATGCCAAAATTGGCGATACAATTATCGGTGTAGTTAAAGAAGCAACACCAAATATGCCAATTAAACGTTCAGATGTAGTTCGTGCTGTTGTTGTACGAACACGAAAAACAATTCGTCGCCCAGATGGAATGTTTATTAGATTTGATGATAACGCAGCAGTAATTGTTAATATGGACAGTAACCCACGTGGTACACGTATTTTTGGACCTGTTGCACGAGAAATTCGTGATAAAAATTTTTCGAAAATAGTATCATTAGCACCGGAGGTATTATAAATGCTAAAAAGGCAAAAAATACATGTTAAAGTTGGTGATAATGTAAAAATTATATCCGGATTTGACAAAGAGAAAGTTGGCGAAATTACAAAGGTCTTTCCTAGTAATGGGACTGTAATTGTCAAAGGTATGAATATGAAATATAAGCATATTAAACCAAATCAACAAGGTGAAGTAGGTGAAATTAAACAAATTGAAGGACCTATTCATCATTCAAATGTAAAAATTATCAAAAATTAAAAGAGTTTTTTAATATGACTCAACGACTTAAAGTTTTGTATAAAGAACAAATAATTCCGAGCTTAGCGGAGAAACTGAATTACAGTAATTCTCACCAAATCCCTAAATTAGTAAAAATTCAACTAAATAGAGGGTTAGGACTAGCTGCACAGAATAGTAATATTTTAAAGAAAAGTATTGAAGAATTTAGTTCAATTACTGGACAAAAGCCAATTGTTACTAAAGCAAAAAAGGCAAATGCCGGTTTTAAAATTCGTGAAGATATGGACTTGGGGATTAAAGTTACATTACGCGGTGAAAAAATGTATACTTTCCTAGATAAGTTAATCAATATTACCTTACCACAAGTACGTGACTTTAAGGGAATTTCTTCAAAAAGTTTTGATAGAGACGGTAATTTTTCGTTTGCCGTAAAAGAACAATTAATTTTTCCAGAACTTAGTTTTGAAGATGTTGAACAGATTCGAGGAACAGAAATTACTATTGTAACAACTGGTAACACCAAAGATGCTAGTAAAGCACTTTTATCAGAATTGGGCTTCCCATTTAATGATTAATAAAAATATAAGGAGAAATTAGTGGTAACAGATACAATTTCAGATATGTTAACCCGAATTCGAAATGCAAATATGGTTAAGCATCAAATTGTACAAATACCGACTACAAAAATGTCATTAGGTATTGCTTCTATTTTAAAAGAAGAAGGGTTTATAGAAGACTTTGAATCATATGAGCAAGATTCAAAGAAGTTTATATTAATTTCTTTAAAATATAAAGGAAAAGAACGTGAACCTGTTATTTGTAAAATTCAACGAATCAGTAAACCAGGTTTACGCGTATATTCAAACGCAGATAAATTACCAAAAGTTTTAAATAATTTAGGTATTGCCATTATTTCTACTTCTCAAGGAGTGATGACAAACTTAAATGCGAAAAAACTAGGTATTGGTGGTGAAGTATTATGTTATATTTGGTAACTTAGGAAAAGTCTATGTCACGTATAGGAAAATTACCTATTAAAATTCCAACTGATGTTGATGTTAATTTTAATGGGGCCGATATTACTGTAAAAGGAAAATTTGGTACGCTAGAAAATACAATACCAAACGGTATTAAAATTGATAAAATTGATGAAAAACTAGTATTAACACTAGAAACAGAAAATCGTACAAATCGAGCTTTGCATGGTTTATACCGTAGTTTAATCAATAACATGGTTATTGGTGTTTCAGAACAATTTAAACTAACTTTAAATTTACAAGGTGTTGGTTATCGTGCTGCTGTTCAAGGAAAGGATTTAGTTTTAAATTTAGGTTATAGTCACCAAGTTATAATGCCAATACCTGAAGGTATTAGTAGTGAAGTTGTTAAAAATACAACTATTAATTTAACAGGTTGTAATAAAGCAGATTTAGGACTATTTGCGTCGAAAATTCGTGCATGGCGACCACCTGAACCTTATAAAGGTAAAGGAATTATTTATGAAGGTGAAATTGTAAAACGAAAAGCAGGTAAATCAGGTAAAAAATAAAAATATGAAATCCACAAAAAAAGTATTACGGAAACGTGAAAGTTTAAGGGGATCAGTGAAAGGTACTATCGAACGTCCGCGTTTATCGATATTCCGATCAAATCAACATGTTTATGCTCAAATTATTGATGATGTTAACTTTAAAACATTAGTTTCTTGCTCGACGGTCGATAAAGAAATTAAGTTAGAAATTAAAAATGGAGCTACATGTGAAGCATCCCATCTAATTGGTCAAAAATTAGCTGAACGTAGCTTAGAACAAAATATTAAAAAAATTGTTTTTGATCGGGGTCCGTACCTTTATCATGGCCGCGTAAAAGCATTAGCAGATGGTGCTCGTGAAGGCGGGCTAGAATTCTAACACATAGTTATATAATTAAATAGTTTATAAATCTTTATGAATACCGATTTAAAACAAGTTAATAAATTAAAAAAAGCTCCTCGACGTACAGAAAGAAACCGCCAAGTTCAATTAGTGGAACGATTAATCAAAATTAGTCGTGTATCAAAAGTGACAAAAGGGGGTAAAAAATTAAGTTTTCGTGCAATTGTAGTAATTGGAGACGAAAATGGACAAGTAGGAGTAGGAGTAGCAAAAGCTGATGATGTTGTAAACGCTTTTAAAAAAGCTAAAACCGATGGTATTAAAAATTTAATCAAAGTTCCAATTACAAAATCATTAAGTATTCCTCATACAGTTCATGGTAATTTTGGTGCATGTAAAATTATTATGCGACCATCTATTGAAGGTTCAGGGGTAATTGCTGGTGGTGCTGTTCGTACAGTTTTAGAAGTAGCTGGTATTAAAAATGTAATTGCAAAACAATTAGGTTCTAATAATTTATTAAATAATGCTAGAGCAGCAGTATGTGCTTTAGATAACTTAACAACAAAATCTCAAGTTTTTAAGAAACGTGATATTAATTCAAACTAAATTAAATAATTTTAGTTTTAAAAATTTTATTGATTATAACAAATTATGAGAACGGAACGACAAAGAAATGCAGGTAATAATGTATTATTAAAACGCATTCTTGTAAGTTTAGCATTATTAGCTTTTGTTCGGATAGGTACTTTTTTACCGATTCCAGGTATTGAACAAAGTTATATTACTTATTATATTCAGAATAATTCTATTGCAAGGTTCGTAAATACTTTCTCAAATGATAATGTATTTGTAATAGGTCTATTTACTTTAAATATTTTTCCTTATATAAATGCGTCGATTTTGATGCAAATACTTGTTAGTGTAATACCAGATCTAAAACGTTTACAAAAAGAAGAAGGAAGTCCAGGAAGACGAAAAATTAATCAAATAACAAGGTTTATTTGTTTAGGTTGGTCTATTATTCAAAGTGCAAGTATTGCTCTTTTTTTAAAACGAATCTTGTTTAACTGGAATTTACAACTTGCGTTTGAAATTGTTATTACCTTAACAGCTGGTGCAATGATTGTTCTCTGGATTAGTGAACTAATTACAGAATACGGTTTAGGAAATGGTGCCTCATTATTAATCTTTACAAATATTGTTTCTAGTTTACCTAATTTAGGTAAAAGCTTAATTTCAGAAAATAATGAATATATAAATGCGGGCTCAATTTTCTTGATCAGTATTTTATTATTTATTGCCGTTTGCGGAATTATATTATTACAAGAAGGTAGCAGAATTATTCCACTAATTTCTGCAAAACAACTAAGTCAACGAGTACCGGTATACTCAGATCTACCGAAAAATAACTATATACCTTTACGATTGAATCAAGCAGGGGTAATGCCAATTATCTTTACAGCATCAATTTTAGTTCTACCAAATTATTTAATTAATGCTGGAATATTGCCTGTAATAACATTACCATTCCTTGTTAAATCTTCAAAAGTTCTTTACTGGATAAGTTATTTTATCTTAGTCTTGACATTTAGTTATTTTTACTCAACGATTGTTTTAAATCCAAAAGAGATTTCAAATGATTTACAAAAAATGGCAGTAAGTATACCTGGAATACGACCTGGAAAAGCAACGACCTATTATTTGAAACAAGTAATGAAGCGCACAACCTTTATTGGGGCTATTTTCTTAGCGTTATTAACTACATTCCCTAATATTATTGAAACAATTTTACATGTATCAAGTTTAAAAGGATTAGGTGCAACTTCTTTACTAATATTAGTAGGTGTTACTTTAGATATGACACGTGAAATTCGAAGCGTGATATTATCTAATATTTATAAAGATATGTTGAAATAAAAACAAATAAAAATAATTAAAAATAATCTACTCATGAAAGTTCGTCCGTCAGTTAAAAAAATGTGTGATAAATGTCGGGTAATTAAGCGACATGGCAAAATTATGGTTATTTGCCCTAACCCGAAACATAAACAACGTCAAGGTTAAAAATTTAAAGGAGTTAATTAAGTGATAAGATTAAAAGGTGTTGATTTACCAAATCGAAAACGAATCTCGTACGCACTAACATCGATTTACGGTATTGGTATAAATTCTGCAAAAGAATTAGTCAAAGCTGCAAATATCGATGAGGCAACACGAACACAAGATTTAACAATTGAAGAAACAGTAGCCTTAAAGGAAGTACTAGAAAATTGTGAATTAAAATTAGAAGGTGATTTAAGAAGATTTAATGGTTTAAATATAAAACGTTTGAATGAAATCAATTGTTTCAGAGGACAAAGACATCGTAACAGTTTACCTACTCGTGGGCAACGTACAAGAACTAATGCTAGATCACGTAGAGGGGCTAAAAAGACTGTAACTGGAAAGAAAAAATAATATAATTTTTATACAATTAACCTAATTTAAAGGTTTATCTAAATATGGCACAAAAAATTCGAAAAACAGTTATAAAAAAAGAGAAAAAGAACTTTACAGCTGGTGTAGTTCATATTCAGTCAACATTTAATAATACTATCGTTACAATTAGTAATATAACAGGCGATACAATTTCAGCGGCTTCAGCCGGAAGTGTTGGATTCAAAGGGGCACGAAAAGGTACACCATTTGCTGCACAAATGGCTGCTGAAAAAGCTGCTTCTGAAGCTTTTAGTGTTGGTCTAAAAAATGTAGAAATTTTAGTTAAAGGTCAAGGATCTGGTCGCGAAACTGCTATTAGATCGATTCAGAGTGCAGGATTCGAGATTAATTCAATTCAAGATATTACCCCTGTACCTCATAATGGTTGTCGACCACCAAAAAGACGCCGTGTTTAATTAATATTCTTAATAATTTTAAAATGAATTTAAAACATGCAAGATTTATCTATTAAATGCCTTAAATCTAAAAAGGCTGAATCAGGAGCAATTTATGGACAGTTTTTAATAAATTCTTTAAATCTTGGGCAAGGTGTAACTATTGGTAATTTATTGAGACGTATTCTATTAAGTGAAGTAGGTGGATGTGCAATAACAGCTGTTCGAATTGCTGGAACAACCCATGAATTTTCAACACTTCCAGGTATTCGTGAAGATATTTTAGAAATATTACTTAACTTAAAAGGTATTGTTCTAAAAAGTAAGACCAAAGAAACTGAATTTGGACGATTGAAAATCAAAGGACCGGCTGTTATTACAGCGGATTTAATTGAATTACCTCCGAATTTAGAAATCATAAATCCAAATCATTACATTGCAACAATTTCAGACGCTAATTTTTTAGAAATTGAGTTTAAGTTTGAATACGGTACTGGATATAAATTAGCAGCTCAAAATTTACATGAAAAATCGAATGACTTTCTTGAAATTGATGCAGTATTTATGCCTGTGCAAAAAGTAGATTTTAAAATTGAGAATGTTTATGACGACTTAAATGAAGTAACGGAAAGATTAATTCTAGAAATTTGGACAAATGGAAGTATTAGTCCAGCAACAACAATAATAAATGCTTCGCAATTTATTATTAATTTATTTAGTTCAATTACAAAAACAACATTCATTGATGAAATTTTAGAATCTGAAAATGATAATTCTTCACTTCCAATAGATCCACATACAAATATTCCGATTGAAGAATTACAATTACCGGTTAGAGCCTATAATTGTTTAAAACGTGCACAAATTAATACTGTAGGCCAGTTATTAAAATACTCTCCTGAACAATTGCAAGAAATTAAGAATTTTGGACGAAAATCTGCAAATGAAGTTTTTGCTGCACTGAAAAATAAATTAGGAATAACATTAACTTAGTTAATTTTTAAACAATAAAAAATTATGAATAAAACATATATACCATCATCGAACTATACCGAAAAGAAATGGTATCTAATTGATGGTGATAACAAAACATTAGGACGTGTTGCTACAGAAATTGCAACAATTTTAATTGGAAAACATAAAGTGGATTATCATCCAGCTGTTGATAATGGCGATTATGTTATTGTAACAAACGCAAAAAACATTCAATTAACAGGGAATAAAGAAGATGAGAAAATTTATTTCTCACATTCAGGCCGCCCTGGGGGTTCGAAAAAAGAAACTGTTAAAGCATTACGCGCACGTTTACCTGAACGAATTATTGAAAAAGCGGTTAAAGGCATGTTACCAAAAGGTCCATTAGGCCGAGAAATGTTTAGACGATTAAAAGTGTTTAGTGACTCTACACATGTACATACAGCCCAAAATCCTCAATTATTTAATTTATAAAAAGATTATATGAATACAAATTTTGAATATATTTTTCAAAAATCCAATATTGGTATAGGTCGAAGAAAACAAGCAACTGCTCGTGTTTTTTTAACGCCCGGTAATGGTCAAATTATCATTAATAAAACAGCGGGTGAAAAATACTTACAATATAATATCGAATACTTAAACAAAATTTTGTTTCCACTAAAACAATTAAACCTAGAACAGCAATTTGATATTATTGTGTTAGTTCGTGGCGGTGGTTTAACAGGTCAAACGGACGCAATTCAATTAGGATTAGCACGCTTACTTTGTAAAATGGAGCCTCAAAATCGTGTAGCATTAAAACCACATGGTGTACTTAGTCGAGATGCACGTGTTAAAGAGCGTAAAAAATACGGTTTACGAAAAGCTCGAAAAGCTCCACAATACTCAAAACGTTAATATTATTAGAGAAATAGAAATATGCCAAAATCTGAAATTCATCCAACATGGTACCCAGATGCTAAAGTTTTTTGTGATGGTAAAGTCCTGTTTACAACAGGATCAACTGTACCTGAAATAAACGTAGATGTTTGGTCTGGAAACCACCCATTTTACACAGGGTCACAAACAATTATTGATAGTGAAGGGCGTGTAGATCGATTTATGAAAAAATATGGGTTAGATGCAGAGAACGAATAATTCATACTTAAATATATACAATTTTACTTACTTTTTTAAATAACATGCCAACAATAGAACAATTAGTACGTTCCCCTCGTATTCAGATACGTAAAAAAACAAAATCACCTGCACTAGTAAGTTGTCCACAACGTCGTGGTGTCTGTACTCGTGTATATACAACGACTCCAAAAAAACCGAACTCAGCTATTCGAAAAGTTGCTCGTGTTCGATTAACTTCAGGATTCGAAGTAACAGCTTATATCCCTGGTATAGGACATAATTTACAAGAACACTCGGTTGTATTAATTCGCGGAGGACGGGTAAAAGATTTACCAGGTGTTCGTTATCATATTATTAGGGGTGCTTTAGATAGTGGTGGTGTAAAAGATAGAACACAAGGCCGCTCAAAATATGGTGTTAAAAAACCAAAAGAAAAATAAATAAAAATCATATTAAAAGAATCATTATTTAATTATGTCGCGTCGAAATATAGCAAAGAAACGATTCCCAGAACCGGATTCAGTTTATAATAGTTACTTAGTAAGTTTACTTATTGCTCGAATTTTAAAATCAGGAAAAAAGAATTTAGCGCAAAATATTGTTAATGGAGCATTTGAAATTATCCAAAAGAAAACGGATCAAGATCCTTTATTAATTTTTGAAAAAGCTATTAAAAATGCAAGTCCCATTGTTGAAGTAAAAGCACGAAGAGTAGGTGGTTCTACATACCAAGTTCCTATTGAAGTAGGTGCATTTAGAGCAACAAATTTAGCACTTCGTTGGCTTTTAACATATGCAAGACAACGTGGTGGTCGTTCGATGTCAATAAAATTAGCCAATGAAATAATTGACACAGCAAACGAAATAGGTAATACTATTAAGAAAAAAGAAGAAACACATCGTATGGCAGAAGCAAATAAAGCTTTTGCACATTTTAGATACTAATAAATTCTTCTTCTCGCTAAAAGCTTATTATAATTTTAAATATTAATTTTTTAAGGAAATTCTTAAAATGGCACGTGAAAAATTTGAACGTACAAAACCGCATGTAAATATTGGAACAATCGGTCATGTGGATCATGGTAAAACAACTTTAACAGCAGCAATCACTGCAACATTATCTTTAGGTAATGAATCAATTGTTGCAAAAGATTACAGTGAAATTGATGCTGCACCTGAAGAACGTGCACGTGGTATTACTATTAATACAGCACACGTTGAGTACGAAACAGAAACTCGTCATTATGCTCACGTAGATTGTCCAGGTCACGCCGATTATGTTAAAAATATGATTACTGGTGCTGCGCAAATGGATGGAGCAATTCTTGTTGTATCTGCAGCAGATGGTCCTATGCCACAAACACGTGAACATATTTTATTATCAAAACAAGTTGGGGTTCCTGATATTGTTGTATTCTTAAATAAGGAAGATCAAGTAGATGATGCTGAATTATTAGAATTAGTAGAATTAGAAGTTCGTGAGTTATTATCATCATATGACTTCCCTGGCGATGATATTCCAATTTGTCCAGGTTCAGCTTTACAAGCAATTGAAGCAATTACAGCAAACCCAAGTATTGCGCGTGGCGATAACCCGTGGGTAGATAAAATTTTTGCATTAATGGATGCTGTAGACGAGTACATCCCTACACCTATTCGAGATACAGAAAAAACTTTCTTAATGGCAATTGAAGATGTATTCTCTATTACTGGTCGTGGTACTGTAGCAACAGGTCGAATCGAACGTGGTATTGTAAAAGTAGGTGATACTGTTGAGATTGTAGGTGTAACAGAAACACGAAATACTACAATTACAGGTATTGAGATGTTCCAAAAAACTTTAGACGAAGGTTTTGCTGGTGATAATGTAGGTATTTTATTACGTGGTATTACACGGGAAGATATTGAACGTGGTATGGTTTTAGCTCAACCAGGAACAATTACACCACATACTCAATTTGAATCAGAAGTTTATGTATTAACAAAAGAAGAAGGCGGTCGTCATACACCATTCTTTACAGGATACCGTCCTCAATTCTACGTTCGAACAACTGATGTAACAGGTTCTATTACTCAATTTACAGCTGAGGATGGTACTGTAGTAGAAATGGTTATGCCTGGTGATAACATTAAGATGGAAGCTGAGTTAATTTACCCAGTTGCTATTGAAAAAGGTATGCGATTCGCTATTCGTGAAGGTGGTCGAACAATCGGTGCAGGTGTAGTTTCAAAAATTGTTAAATAAATATAAAATATATGTCAATAACAACAAATGAAAAAATTCGTGTACGGTTGGAATCTTTTGATCGTCAACTATTACTTGACTCATGTCAAAAAATTAGTTCGATAGTTCAAAAAGTTGATCCTAAAAAAATCACTAATATACCATTACCGACAAATAAACGAATTTATTGTGTTTTACGATCACCACATGTGGATAAAGATTCAAGGGAGCATTTCGAAATTCGTATACATAGACGAGTTTTAGAGATTTATCCTGATTCAGATATAAATATTTTTGATTTATTAGTTGAATCTGATTTACCACCAGGTGTTTTTTACCGTATTTGTTTATCGTAAAAATTTTAACTTTAATGACTTTTAAAATAAAAGTCATTAAAGTTAAAATTTTTATAAGTTTTATTTTTTATTCATACACAAAATTAAAATGGATTACGAATGTACTATTTCAGTCTTACTTGAAAATCATCCCAACATATTAACTCGTATCACAAGTTTATTAGCAAGACGAGGATTTGCTGTAGATAGCTTAGCCATAGGAACTACAGAACTAGACACAATGTCTCGATTAACTCTTGTAGTATTTGGTAATAATTTAATTGTAGCGCAAATTACGAAACAACTTTATAAGTTGCTACCAATTATGAAAGTCCAGGATTTAACAAATGTTCCATCAATTAATCGTGAAATAATCTTAATTAAAATTCTTTGTCCTACTGAACAACGTTCAAAAATTTTAGAAATTATAACTTTCTTCCGAGCAAAAGTAGTTGATTTTGGTGAAATGTCATTAATTCTAGAAATTACGGGAAATTCTGAAAAAATAATCGCTATTGAACAATTAATTCAAAGATTTAAAATTATAGAATGTATTAGATCAGGTAGAATCGCTATTGGACGTGAATCCATTGTTACAACGAAACTTTTCCGTGATGATATCTCATTAAATCGTCGTCGCATTATTAGTAATTATCGCGATACAACTTTAAGAAGATCTTATATATTAGAAGTTGATAAAGAGAAGGAAAAAAAAAAAAAAAGAAAACGTAGACGAAGAGCGACTATTCTTAAATAGTCTCAATTTCAGACCAATGTTAATAGAAAAAATTATCTCTATAAAATCATTAGAATATTAAACCAGTAAATACTGGAGTTTTTGATATATCTAAAAAGGAGAAGTTATAAATTCTCGAATACCTCATATACCATTTGAAATTTATTGGGGACAGAGGGACTTGAACCCTCACGCACTATCACTAGGCAACGGATTTTAAGTCCGTCGTGTCTACCAATTCCACCACGTCCCCTAACTATAATTATTATATAGTAACTTACGGATAAAAGCAAATTTTTTGTGGAGGCGGCACCCAGATTCGAACTGGGGATAGAGGATTTGCAATCCACTGCCTTACCACTTGGCCATACCGCCTTTAATCTAGTTAATATATCTATTATATTACATTAAAAATAAAATAACAATTCTCTAGAATTTCAAATTTTGATTGACAAAACAATATATATAATTAGAATAGGAAATGGTAAAATTCTACTGAATTTGTACTAGTAAATAGAAGAGTAGATACCATATTTTTTTATATAACAATGAACAGATCGTATACGATTTATGTTTGAAAAGTTCACTGAAGGCGCAATTAAAGTAATTATGTTGTCTCAGGAAGAAGCACGACGAATGGGTCATAATTTCGTCGGAACCGAACAACTTTTCCTAGGGGTTATCGGAGAAGGTGTCGGGATGGGATCAAAATGTTTAAAATCATTAGGAGTTACATTAAAGTCAGGTCGAAAAGAAGTTGAAAAATACATTGGACGTGGTACTGGTTTTGTAGCTTCTGAGATTCCATTCACCCCAAGAGCTAAACGAGTTTTAGAAATGGCTGTTCAGGAGGGTAAAGATTTAGGTCAAAATTATGTCGGTACTGAACATATTCTTTTAGCATTAATTGCAGAAGATGATGGTGTTGCTATTAGAACAATTGAAAACATGGGTTTAGATCTATCTGAAATTCGAAGTGTAATTTTGTCTTTAATAAAAGAAAATCAAGAAGAATTATTAAAGCCATTAACACCAGAACAAAGACGAATTTTAGACCGTGACAACATGCCGAATAATATACCAACTTTAGACGAATATACCGATAATATTACGGTAGAAGCTATGGATGGTCGATTAGACCCTGTTATTGGGCGTGATAAAGAGATTTTTGAAGTAATTAAAGTATTAGCGCGTCGTCGAAAAAATAACCCTGTATTGATTGGTGAACCTGGTGTGGGTAAAACAGCTGTTGCTGAAGGTTTAGCGCAATTAATTGTAGCAAAAGATGTTCCACAATTCTTAGAAGGGAATCTAATTTTGTCATTAGATTTAGGCTCATTATTAGCAGGTACAAAATATCGAGGGGAATTCGAAGAACGATTAAAACGAATTATTGAAGAAGCTCAAGAAGAGTCTACAGTTATTCTAGTGATTGACGAAATCCATACTTTAGTTGGGGCCGGTGCTGCCGAAGGTGCAGTTGATGCAGCAAATATCTTAAAACCAGCGTTAGCACGTGGTGGGTTCCGTTGTATTGGGGCTACTACAATTGAGGAATATAGAAAGTATATTGAACGTGATGCTGCACTAGAACGTCGTTTCCAACCAGTTAACGTTGATGAACCTAGTGTAAAAGTGACAATAGATATTTTACGTGGTTTACGTTCAAAATTTGAACGCCATCATACATTAAGTTATCATGATAAAGCTATTGAAGCTGCAGCTATCTTAGCAGAAAAATTTATTGCTGATCGCTTTTTACCAGATAAAGCTATTGATGTTATTGATGAAGCAGGTTCTCGTGTTCGATTAGAAAATAAACGTTTACCAGAAGGTGTTTTATTATTATTACAAGAGTTACAATCGGTATTAGGGGAAAAAGAGTTAGCCATTAGAGAACAAAATTTTGAAAAAGCAGGTCAATTATTAGAATACGAGATGGACATTCGAGTTCAAGTTCAAGTTCTAAAACAAGCTTTACAAATAAATGAAAAAACATCGTTAAAACGTGTTCAAATTGATATGGTAATGGAAGAAGATATTGCTGACGTTATCGCTGCTTGGACAGGTATTCCTATGAATAAGATTTCGGAATCTGAATCGAAAAATTTATTAAATATGGAAGATGTATTACACAAACGCTTGATTGGTCAAAATCATGCAATTGTATCAGTTTCAAAAGCAATTCGTCGTGCTCGTGTTGGGTTAAGAAACCCTAATCGTCCTATTGCTAGTTTTATTTTCGCGGGTCCTACTGGTGTGGGTAAAACAGAGTTAACTAAATCATTAGCTTCTTACATGTTTGGTACTGAAGAAACTATGGTTCGATTAGATATGTCGGAATACATGGAAAAACATACAGTAGCAAAATTAATAGGCTCACCACCAGGGTATGTAGGTTACAGTGAAGGTGGACAATTAACTGAAGCTGTACGTAGTAAACCTTATACAGTAGTTTTATTTGATGAGGTTGAAAAAGCACATCCAGATGTTTTCAATTTATTATTACAAATTTTAGATGATGGCCGCTTAACAGATTCAAAAGGTCGTGTTATTGATTTTAAAAACACGTTAGTTATCATGACTACGAATATCGGTTCAAAAGTAATCGAACGTGAAAGTGGTATTGATTTTGCTAAAAAGAAAAAAAGTAGTAGTAGTTTTGATTTAAATTTAGATTATTTATCAAATAGTGGGGAATCGGATATAACACCAGAAGTGTACGAACGCACTGCTGGCTTAGTTAATGAGGAACTGAAGAAATTCTTCCGACCAGAATTCTTAAACCGTGTAGATGAAATCATTGTATTTAGTCATTTAACAAAAAATGATGTTCGAAAAATTTCCGATATTATGATTGCGCAATTAGCGGATCGTTTAAAAGAGAAAGAAATTACATTAGAAATAACACCACGTGTTAAACAAATTATTGTTGAAGAAGGGTTTGATCCAATTTATGGTGCACGACCATTACGTCGTGCAGTTATGCGTTTATTGGAAGATAACTTGGCAAAAGAATTCTTAACAAAAACTTTACACCCTCATACTCATCTAGTAATTGATGCAGATTCATATGACAATATTATAGTTAATGTCGATTATTCATTAGTTGATCCACTTATTTTAAGAGGTGAAGAACGAAAACGTAGTGAAAAAGAAAGCATTGAATTTGATATTTACTAACTAAATAATTTTAATAAATATGAAAATTTTCATATTTATTAAAATTAACAAATGAGAATTTATAACTTACTTACATAATTTGTAGGAGAACTTGGACTAGCATATTTTTTTTTCTCCATTAATCCGGATAAATAGGCAAGTCGTCCTGATTGTACAGCTAAATCCATTGCTTTAGCCATTTTATTTGGATATTTAGCTTGTGCTACTGCTGTATTTAACAGAACTCCATCCGCTCCCAACTCCATAGCTTGTGCTGCCTCACTTGGTGTACCAATACCTGCGTCCACAATAACAGGAATACTCGAATTTTCAATAATTATTTCAATATTTGCTAAATTTTTTAATCCTTGACCTGAACCAATTGGAGCTCCCAATGGCATAACTGTGGCACATCCTAAATCTTCAAGATGAAGTGCTAGAATAGGATCAGCGTTAATATAAGGCAAGACGGTAAATCCTTTTTTGACTAAAAATTCCGCAGCTTTCAAAGTACCAATTGGATCTGGTAACAAATATTTGGGGTCCGAAATAACTTCTAATTTAACAAAAAAGTTATCTTCTTGTCCTAACTGACAAGCTAGTTCATGTCCTAGAAATGCGATACGAATAGCTTCTTCTGCGGTTTGACAACCAGCTGTATTAGGCAATAACCAAGTTTTACTCCAATCTAATGAATTTAAAAAACTAATATTGTCATTTTCTAAATTTGTGGGTAATCGCCTCACAGCTACTGTAACAATATCACAGTTACTTTCTTGAATACTAGAAACTGTATCATTCACCGTTCTATATTTCCCAGTACCAAGCATTAATCGAGAATTAAAATACTTGTTACCAATTTTTAATTTATCTACGTTAGTCATTATGTTTTAATATTTAGTATATACTCCCCAGGTAGGACTTGAACCTACGACCAATCGGTTAACAGCCGATTGCTCTACCACTGAGCTACTGAGGATTTAATTTTATTGAGAAGTACTGAAAACCCATCTAGTTTATTAGACGGGTTTTCAGATACGAAACGGCTTTAAAAGAGCTTAAGAATGCTATTATGGTAACTCTTTAACTCTTATCTTTATATCGGTCTTGTTCTCCCTGGAGAATTAAAAAGAACTCAAAAGAAATTAATTGTTTATTTGCGTCAAGTTTTTTATAAGATCATCAGGTTTGATATAATGTTAAACGGTCATTTTCTTATTTAACATTATATCAAGACAGACTATTCTAGCCATTTCATATCCCGTATATTTTGGTATCAAAAAGTTTTTAAAATTATTTGATAATGCTTAAACTTAATATACACAATGATATCAAAAAGTTATAAAATCTGTCAACCTTTTTTAAAGATTATAATATTTAGTTTTTAATATTTGCCATTCGTAGTAAACTTTTTACAGTTTCTGTAGGTTGTACTCCTTGTTTTAACCAGTATTTAATTTTATCACTATTAAAATTATACTGTTTTGTTATTGGATTATAATATCCTAAAAGTTGAATTGGGCGTCCATCACGGCGTGTTGTGTTTTGCATAACAACTAGACGATAAACTGGTTGTCTTTTTCGACCAATTCGTGTAAGACGAAGTTTTAACATAAGATAATTGTAATATTATTTAATTGCTAATATAGTAAGCTAATTTCCTCATATATATTAACAAAGTAAATATATATCGTCAACCTTATATTTCAAATTCAAGCTTATGATTTATACAGATTTTCACAGTTATTTTATTTGTCTATTTGATCCACAATAATACACTCTGTTGTTAAAATCATACTTGCAATAGAAGTAGCATTTTGTAGACCTGAACGAGTAACTTTTGTTGGATCAACAATACCAGCCTCATACATATTTTCAAATGTATTTTTTGCAGCATTATACCCCATCTCAAAGTCTTGTTCTTGTACTTGTTCAACAATAACAGGCCCATTTATTCCAGCATTTTCTGCTATACGACGTAAAGGTGCCACAATTGCTCTAGACATAATTAAAGCTCCAACTAATTCATCTTCTTTTAAATTATTTTTTGCCCAAGTTACTAAGCTTTCAGATAAATGTGTTAAAGTCGCGCCTCCTCCTGGAACAATACCTTCTTCAACAGCCGCACGTGTCGCATTAATAGCATCTTCTAAACGTAATTTTTTATCACGCATTTCGGTCTCGGTTACTGCACCTACTTTAATAACGGCAATCCCACCAGATAATTTTGCAATTCGATCTTGTAATTTTTCTTTTTCATAACCCGTATCTGCACTATTTACTTGTTTTCGAAGTTGCTCACAACGGATTTTAATAGCTTCTTCTGTACCTTCTGCGACAATCGTTGTGGTATCTTTATTAACCACAATAGAACGAGCTTGTCCTAATAAATTTAAGTTTACATTTTCTAAGGATAAACCTGCATCTTGGGTAATAACTGTCCCACCGGTTAAAACTGCAATATCTTGTAACATCAGTTTACGTTGCTCACCAAATCCTGGAGAGCGAATTGCTACAACATTTACAATACCACGTAATTTATTTAAAATTAATGTTGCTAAGGCTTCTTTTTCAACATCTTCCGCAATAATTAATAATGGTCGTTTTGTTTTTGTTATTTGTTCTAGAACAGGTAATAAATCTTGTTGAACGAGTGTAATACGCTTATCAGTTAATAAGATTAATGGGTTTTCATAGGTAACTTCCATTTTTTCCGTATTAGTAATAAAATAAGGAGAAATGAAGCCTTTTTCTAATTTCATTCCTTCTGTAATCTCTAATTCTGTATTAATCCCCTTACCTTCTTCTAATGAAATAACACCTTCTTTACCAACTTTTGCTAATGCGTCGGCAATTAAAGACCCGATAGCATTATCATTACCAGCAGAAATTGCTGCCACTTGTTGAATTGATTGTAAGTCTTCAACAGGTTGTGCAAATTCGTTAATTTGAGTAACTAAATATTGCGCAGCTTTTTCCATTCCCAATTTAATTGAAATAGGGTTTGCACCTGCAGCAACATTTTTTAATCCCTCTTTTACCATTGCATAGGCTAATACAGTTGCTGTCGTTGTACCATCACCAGCAACATCATTTGTTTTAGCCGCGGCTTGACGAATTAAAGATACACCAGTGTTTTCAATATGATCAGGTAAATTAATTTCTTTTGCAATTGTAACACCATCATTTACAATTTGGGGCGATCCATAAGGTTTCTCTAAAACAACATTTCGTCCTTTTGGTCCTAATGTAACTGAAACGGCTTCAACCATTATTTCCATACCACGTTCCAACGCTTTTCTAGCGTTGTCTTGATATAATATTTTTTTTGCCATAATTTAAAGGTCCTAAAATTTATATTTAATAATGAAATTCTATGTCTAGAAGTTTAGAAAAACTTATAGAATCATGCAATAGAACTAACAAATTTAAATAAAATATTATTCAGCAATAAACACTTTACGAAAAATAGAACTTACTAGTATTATAATTATTAGTAATACAGTTTGGGCTTGTAGCTCAGTGGACTAGAGCACGTGGCTACGAACTACGGTGTCAGGGGTTCGAATCCCTTCTTGCCCAAGTCATAAATAATGATATTTAAGAATTATTTAAATTCATAAGTTTTAATGTATTACTAAGTTGGGGTGTCGCCAAGCGGTAAGGCTGTGGACTTTGACTCCGCCATTCGTAGGTTCGAATCCTGCCACCCCAGTTTCTCAATGGTTAAAGACCAGTAACAAAATAGTAAACTTACTTAAACTAAGAATTACTGAAAATAATTTTTGTAATTAAAAAAAGAGAATTATGGAAGCAAAAATACAATTCATAAAAGGTTTAGACGAAAAAGTGTTGCCGGATGTTCGCTTAACACGATCACGTGATGGTAGCACTGGTACTGCAACATTCAGATTTAAGAATCCTAATATTTTAGATCAAAGTACGGCAAAAGAAGGTGAAATCACTGGTATGTATTTAGTTGATGAAGAAGGTGTACTAGAAACACGTGATGTAAATGCACGTTTTGTGAACGGTAAACCAGAAGCAATTGAATCCATTTACATAATGAAAAATCCTGAAGCATGGGACCGGTTTATGAGATTTATGGAACGCTATAGTGAAACAAATGGATTAGTATTTACAAAAGCTAATTAATTTTAATTTTTAGAATCTATATTATAAAAATATGCGAATTTCACTACATTGGTTAAATGAGTTAGTTAATATTACTAATATTGAATTAGACAGCTTGATTGAAAAATTAACTCTTGGTGGATTTGAAGTGGAAGATGTCTTAAATTTAACAATTGCTAATAAAAAAGATACTATTTTAGACATTTCTGCAACAGCTAATCGAGCCGATAGTTTATCAGTTTATGGGATTGGTAAAGAAGTTAGTGCTTTATTAAATTCACAAACCCATAATTCAATATATTCCACGGGTTTATCATTAAACGAAGAAAGTTTAAAACAAATTATTTTAGATAATCATAAAATTAAATCAAATGATTACTCAATTTTTGTTAGTTTCACAGTCAAAAATTTGACAAAGCTTACCTCACCTAAATGGCTACAAAACAAATTACTTACCGCTGGATTGACACCATTAAATAATTTATTAGATTATCAAAATTATATTTTATTAGAAACCGGATATCCTTTTGAATTTTATGATTTACAAAAAATTCAAGCAGATTTGGATAGTCAAAATTTTGAATTAAAAATAGATAATAATAAAGAAATTACTAGTTTAGATGCAAGTAATGGAAACACCTATAATTTGAGTAACCAAGTTTTAACTGTTAAAGCAGATGAAAAGATTATTAGTATTGGAGGAATTATTCCGAGCAATCAATATAAGTATGAATCATCAAGTTCATCACTTTTAATTGAAGGGTCCATTTTTAATTCAAAAAGAATTCGTCAAACATCTAGACTATTAGGAATCCGAACAGAACGTTCTGCTAGATACGAAAAAGACTTAACTAAAGGTAATTTTTTAGAAGCGTATTTACGATTATTATCATTACTAAAAACGCAGAATGAGAATATCGAATGTACACTTCATACCGTAGCTGTACAGCCTGCACAACTGTTACCAAAGATTCAACTTCAGTATGCAACTGTTATTGATATTTTAGGCCCCAATTCTAAAACTAGTAAATTTGAATTTGTTACACCCAACGAAATATCTACTTATCTTGAACGATTAGATTTTAATTTTTCTTATCAACAAAAAGAATTAATCTGGACTGTTCAAGTCCCAGAAGAACGTTCGACTGATATTAAAAGAGAAATTGATTTAATCGAAGAAATTGGACGATTACATGGATTTAATAATTTTACAACAAGTTTACCTAAAGTTTTAGAAGTAGGAAAACGAGATATTAGTTATCAAACTCGTCAGAAATTAACATCAGCCTTTCTGGCAGAAGGGTTTACTGAACTTATGCAATATTCTCTAGTTAATCAAAACTTAACAGAATCAATTAACATTATTAACCCTTTATTAGCAGAATGTTCTATCTTAAGGCAAAGTTTATTACCAGGCTTGCTTAAAACATTTGTGAATAATATAAAAAATAGTAATACACTAATAAGTGGTTTTGAATATGGTCATATTTTTAAAGGTGATATTTCCAAAACTTATCAAGAGACTGAGTATATTGGTGGAATAATAAGTGCTACTAAGATAAAACAAAATTGGTTACCAAATTCCAAAACACAGGAAAAATTATCATGGTTTGACGCCAAGGGACAATTACAAAATATTTTTAATAAGTTGGACCTAACAGTTTATTGGGAAGCAGGAGACTTAACCATATACGAAGATTTTTTACATCCATATAAAACTGCTAACCTTTATCTAGAGGATGGTCAAAAGGTAGGAGTTTTTGGTCAAGTTAATCCTATAAAAGCTAGTTTATTAAATATCAATTCAGATGTTTATTTGTTTGAATTAGATTTCGAATTAGTAAGGAATAAAATAAATTCGAATAAACTTTGTTTATACAAAACATATTCTACTTATCCAAAAATTGTTAAAGATTTATCTTTCTTTATTGATCCAAACATTTCACTTAAAGAAATTGAAACAGTAGTTTCTCAATCGAGTACTCAACTATTAAAAAATATTGAATTATTAGATGTTTATAAAGAAACAAATAGTACTTCTGATCAAGTTAGTATTTGTCTTCAATTAACATTCCAGTCAGATCAAAAAACACTACTTACAAATGAAATTGAAAGTATTGTAAATAACATAAATAAAAAACTAATTAAAACATTTAATGTAAGCTTACGAACATAAATAATGGGATAATTTTATAAAATATATTTTTATAAAATTATCCTCCTCCCACAATGGTTAAAACTTCTATTTTATCGTTTTGTTGCAAATATGTTTTTGACCACTGGTCTTGGCTACAAACTAAATTATTATATTCTAAAACTAATAATGATGGCTTATAGTTAAAATATGTTAATAATTCTAAGATAGTAATTTTGTTTGAACAACAATATTTTTGGCCATTAAAAAAAAAGTATTGATAATTCGTCATAAACTTTAAATTTATTATTTATTATAGATATTAACTTACATTATGGACTAGACTTCAGTATTTTTATTTGATAAAATAAAAGGTGAAGATTATTTCATAATTTTGGCGGGCGTGGCCAAGTGGTTAAGGCAGCGGGTTGTGGTTCCGCCATTCGCCGGTTCAAGTCCGGTCGCTCGCCCAACTAAAAGATATTCTACTTTATTTTTATTATACTGAAAAGCTATTTCTAAGAAAAAAAACTATGTCACGTTATAGAGGAGCAAAACTAAGAATTACTCGTAAATTAGGCCCGTTACCTGGTTTAACAAATAAAACATCCAAAAAAGATAGTCGACCAGGTCAACATGGAAAGAGTAACAAAGATAACAAGAAAAAACTAACAGAGTATGGTTTACGTTTAGAAGAAAAACAAAAACTAAAATTTAACTATGGACTAACAGAAAGTCAACTATACAGATACATCAAAGAAGCACGAAGACGACAAGGTGTTACTGGCTTAATTTTATTACAATTACTAGAAATGCGTTTAGATACTATTTGTTTTAATTTAGGTTTTGGTAATACAATTGCTAATGCTCGTCAAATCGTTAATCATGGACATGTTACAGTAAACGGCGAAGTAGTTAACATCGCAAGTTTCCAATGTCGAATAGATGATAAAATTAGTTTCAAACCAACAACAGTCTCGAAAAATTTAATAACAGAAAACGTAAAAATAAACCAAAGAGTGGACCTACCTACTCATCTTAAATTTGATTCCGAAAAGGTAGAAGGTCAAGTAACAAATCACTGTTCACGTGAAGATTTAATGTTAGAATTAAATGAGTTACTTGTAATTGAGTATTATTCTCGTCGTTAATTTTTACTATTACAAATTAATAGTCGATTCTATTAAAAAAAATTTCTCTCTTCTAATAAAAGGTTTTTATACTGTAAAAATATAAAATATTTTTTTGCTTTTATATATAATTACATGTAAATAGTGATATATTTTTATATACTATTATATTATTATTTTATAAGATTTATAAAGGATTATCAATCATGGATACTCGGTTACTTGTAATTGCTGCTCCAGTACTAATAGCAGGATCTTGGGCTTTATATAATATCGGTCGTTTAGCACTTCAGCAACTTCGCCGTATGCGTTAGGTCTGTTATTAAAAAATATAAAGAAATATATTATATATTAACTCATTTCTTTATATTTTTTAATATAGGTAGAATAAGCTATTTAAAAAATATTACTCTTTACTTTAACTTTACTTTTGTAGTTTAATAAATTATAATATTCTTACTATTAATTAAAATAAGATAATATGGCAGTTCCAAAAAAGCGAACATCAAAAGCGAAAAAAAACGCTAGAAAAGCTACATGGAAAAGAAAAGCTGATAAAGCAGCCCAAAAAGCATTTTCTTTAGCAAACTCAGTTTTAAAAGGTAATAAAACAAGCTTTATTTACGAATTAACAGAAGAAGAATAAACTCTTTTAAATTGTATAAAGTAAATAAATTTTTGATACACTACGAATTATTTAGTAAACCATCGGTTAGTTCTTCGTTTTACTTAATCCTAATTTGCATAGGGTGTCTTTCTGTATTTTTTGTACTTGGAATGACTCCCTTAATTATAATATTCGATAACATGGGGATGTGGCGGAATTGGTAGACGCACCAGATTTAGGTTCTGGCGACTTTGTTGTGAGAGTTCGAGTCTCTCCATCCCTAATAAATTCTAATTATATATCCATAAAGATTTACGGTTTATTTGTAAAAAATTTTTGTAATGAGTTATAATATAATGTAAATATAGAATTATAGAGAGGAGACTATGTCCCATTTTAGCAATTTATCGACTCAAATTGAAAATATTAATTATTTACAAAAAGCGTTGGAGAATTTACAAGTAGTTCATCAAAAAAAAGCTACTATTAATATCGGTAATTCACATCCTTCTGATTCATCAAATGGAAATCTAGTAATTACTGATGTTTGTGAAATTCCTATTAGTTTCCAATGTAAAAAAGATAAGTATGTTTTAGTTGTTGATAATCAGTTCTGGAAGCCGTCATTTTCTGTAGAATTATTCCTAGAAAAAATTACTCAACAGTATGCGCGTGAAACAATTATTGGGGAGAGTGAAAAATCAGGTTATACTTTAACTAGACCAGTTCAAACAACGAACGAGTCTACAGTAATTAACTTACAGAAATGGAAATTGGTTAACGATTTTGCTTAATAAAAGTCTATAAAAACTCTGTTTCCTACAAAATAATGATATTTTATAGGAAACGGAGTTTTTCATTTTAAACTATTTAATAATTTTTAATTTATTTGCTTAAAAGATATAACATAGGACGTACATTACATACAAGACTAACATTGATATTTCTTTTTATATAATGTTAAAATTTTCCAGTGTTGAAAACCAAATATTTATGAGGTAGATAACCAGTATATAGACGAGTTAGTAATATCTAAGAAATTATTACAAAAATATGAATATTTATATATTATGCAATTAGCGATCTGATAAGTAATATTTTTTTATTTAATATTATTATATATATAATAACTTAACAATTTTATCTCGTACTAGTATATGAAATTTAATGATGAATTAACACTATTATTAAAAGCTAGATATCCCATTATCTATATAAATACATTTGAAGAAGATCGTGTAGA